TAGATCTCGATGAAACAATACATCAATGAGAAGTTTATTTGATAAGTTTAATGGATTTTTTGTGGAGGGAAAGGGAACAAAACCAAAACTCATCTTTCTTGAAAAGTGGAAGAAAAAAAGCCGCTTCATTAAGAAATTCAAAAATTAGATTAGAAAAGGGCTCCGCTATGAAAAAAAAAAAGAGGGCTGGAATCTACACATTGATTTTTTTTTTTCGCAATTTTTTTTGAACCGTATGCATCAAAAGGTGCATGTACGGCTCTTAAGGGATACAAATTTTATCCTAATCAACCGACTTTATCGAGAAAGATTACTTTTTTTAGGCCAAGAGGTTGATAGCGAGATTTCGAATCAACTTATTGGTCTTATGGTATATCTCAGTATAGAGAATGATAACAAGGATCTGTATTTGTTTATAAACTCTCCTGGCGGATGGGTAATCCCCGGAGTAGCTATTTATGATACTATGCAATTTGTGCAACCCGATGTGCATACAATATGCATGGGATTAGCCGCTTCAATGGGATCTTTTATCCTGGTCGGCGGAGAGATTACCAAACGTCTAGCATTCCCTCACGCTTGGCGCCAATGAGTTTTTTAAGAAAAAAAAGACTATGCCTTCGCCATATGAAATAGGAATATTAAGTAATAATAGCATGGCACTTCGAATTCGATATGAGAAATTCTTTTTTTCAAAACATTCGATTATATATCGAAAGAGTAGTATGAAATTAGTATAAAATAAAGGGTATTCTCGATTTTATCTTATTTATCGGTGATCATTACCATTTCAGCGTCACAAACTTTTTTGTTTTCACAACAGAACACTTTTAACAATATTTATTGTTATTATTATGAAAGAGTACGAAAAAAAAAAAAAGAAACTTTGGGATTGCTGAATCACAGACGAAATAAATATATAAAAAGCAACGGAGCCATCGTAGTATTTTTTAACTGCTCCGAAAGGAAGGATGGTAATTGGATCATTTGCCGATCTGAATCGGATAAACTTTATATCTAGATTTTTTTCTCTTTCTTCGATGGAAATGAAAGGTAAAGTGAATTCCATTGTATAGCCGTATGCAATGCGCAAAGGATGCCTGTACGGTTGCTCAATTCTATCTTTCTTTTTTATTATTCTTTATCTCTTCTCCTTACTTCATCATGCGAGATAGAGGAACCATTTGTTATATTATCAGGGTAATGATACATCAACCTGCGAGTTCTTTTTATGAGGCACAAACGGGAGAATTTATCCTGGAAGCAGAAGAACTACTGAAACTGCGCGAAACCATCACAAGAGTTTATGTACAAAGAACGGGCAAACCCTTATGGGTTGTATCCGAAGATATGGAAAGGGATGTTTTTATGTCAGCAACAGAAGCCCAAGCTCATGGAATTGTTGATCTTGTAGCGATTGAATAAAAAAAAACGCAGTAAGTTTACGCAAATCGCTGATTTGATATTTTCTCTTCTTACTTATTACCGGGTTTAATAATATTCTATTCATCTATTAAATATAGAAGTAATTCATAATCATCCGGTTAGGATCGATCTAAACCAGCCCATTTATTATGTATACGATACAACATGCCAACTATTAAACAACTTATTAGAAACACAAGACAGCCAATCAGAAATGTCACGAAATCCCCCGCTCTTGGGGGATGTCCTCAGCGTCGAGGAACATGTACTAGGGTGTATGTGCGACTCGTTCAAATTTCCATTGGGAGAAAAAAAGGGAAAGAAATTTTCCAGTATCAATGATCAGTACTAGCCAATAGTCAAAAATGGAAGGAAGAAGGGCGTTCACTATCTATATATCGAAAACTAAAAAAAAGATCTATTCAATTCTTCTATTGTATATGAAATTTATGGTTTCCGATGAGAAAAAATTCCTCATGGATAACTATTTGTTATCCATTAAGCAGGGAAATCCTATTTTCAAAGCCGAAATCTTATGCCTCTACTCTTGCAAAAACGGACTAAGAGGGTCAGCTACCCAGCCAATCTTCATAATTAAATACCGTTACTGTATAGGTAGATCTCGTTGTGAAAGACCTATTACTAGATAATTCATGGGTAGAGCCAAAGAATGTGACTTGTACAAGTTGCTAATATCATTGATTAAATGAAATAAGGTACTCCGGTATATAGAGATGACCTCACCGTTTAAGACATAACCATAGAAACGATGGAATCCACTATTTCGTTATTCATTTCTATTTATTACTTTTTTCTGTTTTTTGATACCTAGTATCAATATTCGTTTCGAGGTGAAATGCATATAAAAAAAAAAGAAAAATCGTGGTCGGGAAGGTTATAGTAGCAAAAGCCATTGGAATTTTTATTTTATACATTGGAAGAATCCGTTTTGTTATTAATAAACTAGGAAAAGAATAACTGAAAGAAAGGAACTCAATTAGTTATTCATGAAAGTTTCATTTATTCAATGACTAGAATTAGACGAGGATATATAGCTCGGAGACGTAGAACAAAAATTCGTTTATTTGCATCAAGCTTTCGGGGAGCTCGTTCAAGACTTACTCGAACAATTATTCAACAGAAAATAAGATCTTTGGTTTCGTCTCATCGAGATAGAGATAGGAAAAAGAGAGATTTTCGTCGTTTGTGGATCATTCGGATAAATGCAGTAATTCGCGAGAATAGAGTATCCTATAGTTATAGTAGATTAATACACAATCTGTACAAGAGACAGTTGCTTCTTAATCGTAAAATACTTGCCCAAATAGCTATATTAAATAGGAATTGTCTTTATATGATTTCTAATGAGATCATCAAATAAAAAAAAAAAAGAAATTGTAAGGAATTCGTCAGAATATTAAAAATGGAGTTCGCTGGAGAATGAACTCCGGGAAGGTAGAGTAGAAATTAGTATGATAAAGAGAATATGATAAAGTCGCTCAAAATTAAATGAGCGAATATGTCCAATAAAAAAAGATTTCTTCTTCTTCCCCAATTTTTTCTTACGATTTTTCGAACAAAATATAAATCTGTGTTTGAGTTCGGATTTGAATTTGGGTTCAATTGAGGAGTAAAGTAAGTCTACTTTTTATTTATTTATGGTTCTAAGACCAGTAGCTCCGGCAGTCGACTCGCTTCTTTCAAATTGTTTCTCATTATTAAGAAAAGGTAACAAAGATAAAATACGAGCTTGTTTTATAGCAATAGTAATTAATCGTTGTTGTTTTAAGGTTAATCTATTTACCCGTCTAGATAATATTTTTCCTTGTTCACTAATAAATCGACTAATTAAACTCATGTTTCTATAATCAATTCGATCCCCCGATTGGATCGGGGGCAAACGCCTACGAAAAGATCGCTTGGATTTAAGAAAGAGTCGCTTGGATTTTTCCATGGTTTTTTTATTCCTTATCCCAAAAATCCTATTTCAATCTGATCCAAAAAGATTTCGAATTCAAAATAAAAATATAGGATTTGATTTGGATTTTTTTTTAGTTAGTTAAATTATGTTAACTAGAATATGTCCTTTTCGTGTTCCTTGTAAGAGTGACACACAGGCACTTGATTCGAGTTATTTCTTTATCTCCCCGTGAATTGTATGTTTGTAACAATAGGGACAGAATTTTATCAATTCCAATCGACTAGGCGTATTGTGTCGATTCTTTTGAGTAATATATCTGGAAAGACCCCTTAATTCCTTATTAAGACCGTTTCGAACACAGTTGGTACATTCTAAAATAACCGTTCCTCGGACATCTTTACCCTTGGCCATGAACCTCCTTTGCGTTTTTTATTCAATCAACTCTTCTACTTTCCGAGAAAAAAAAGAAATAAAAAAAATAAGAAGTAAAACAAGAAACTAATATTTAGGTATATTTTGAATCGAATTCGATTCAATGTACAGTATTCATTAAAAGATCTTCTATGATCTTCTTGCCCGAGACACATTTTTGTTCTCACAATATTATTTCTAAATGGAATTGGAGACTAAACCCGAATTTCGCCGAGGTTGAATCCACTTTTTTATTTCTCTTTCCTCCTTTCTTTATTATACTTCTACTTATTATATTGTATCGAATTCTATTTTATCTAAAAAAAAAAAAGAAAAGAGGGGGAGGGATTAGTCACAAATCTTTTGATTCTATCTCTAATCTTCTTCACCCCTTCACATGTCAATAACTAGAATGAAAAAAAAGGGAATGTCAACGCATCCGGAAATAAACGATTGATCTCTATCAAAAGACCTGCTAAAGCCCCAAACCATAGAGTACTTAGTACCGGTGCCACGGAAAGATATGTTTTTAGATCTCGCATTTTAAATCCTCCTCTTTATTCTTTTTATTTATTTATTCTATTACTTATTGTAATGCCTAATGGTAATCCCTATATGATCCGATATAATATATGTAAGTAGTTAAGGACCGCTTGTATTTGTACACGGAATTCGTAATTCCAATTGAAATGTACAATGATTCGGTAGATAAGATTAAGATTTTACTTTTATTAAAACCGAAAAACATGTACCTTCTGACTGAGCATTCTCAAAAAATATTCCTTTTTTTTTTTACGATGGGTTTCAGATTCATGTGTCTATAAGCCTTCTATTATTATTATATGTTACAGGAGAATAAAAAAAAAATGGCAAGATAACTTGGATATATCAATGGAGAAAATAAGGATTTTGAAAACAAGACAGGGATTCTATAAAATGACACTGTAGACCAATTGAAAGGGATGTAGCGCAGCTTGGTAGCGCGTTTGTTTTGGGTACAAAATGTCACGGGTTCAAATCCTGTCATCCCTACCTATTACTTCTCGTCTGAGCAGTAACGAGGGATTCATTGAAATCGATTAAAATCAGGCATACAGAATCTTTTTTTATTATATCATATTCTATATGATAGTCTTATGCATACAAGATGTATTCGGGTTAGAAAAAAAAATCCTCTTCTTTTTTTTTTTAGTTTTCGTTAGTGTGATAATGATAAGAATATAAGAAAGCGCTCTTAGTTCAG